CTTCGATAAAAAGATTCATTCTCTTCATAAAAAAGAGGAGGTAGAATCAATAAAGATTTCTTTTTCGATTCATCTCTGGAGTTGAGTACCTTATTCAAGAATTTTTTTTGATCTAACCCGTAGGAATCAATAGAAAAGGCAAATCTCCTATGATACACCAGATCCGGCCCGGTTATTGATAGAGTGAATAGATCTGCCATTTCTTGAAATCTCTCTTCTGATTCAAAATCATGGTGTAACGTGTATCCCCCCTTGTTCCGGCCATGGAATAGATGAAATAAATAAAAAAATGGATTTTTGTTCAAGAATGAAATCTTATTGGAACTGTCCATATCCGGTGCATCCTTCGGAACCATATAAGATCCCGGATCTGATGAAATAGGATGAATTGAGACGGTATTTTGTAAATACGTAATTATCTTGAATATATCAACCATTTCTTTATTTTCCGATCGCCTGGAAAGAACAAAAGAAACATCCTGTTTTTTCTTCAAAAATTTCTGATCTCTAGTGGACCTCTCAGTAGGATTCGAACCCATATGAAGTTCTGACCATCTGTCAGAGAAAAAAGAACGAATTGATCTTGTAGGATTCCCAAGAAATTCTTCGATTTCTTCCGGAAGCAGATGATTATTCATCTGCTTCTCACGTTCCGCGAATAGCCGGGGCATTGAGGAAGATCCAAAAAGGCATTTCGGGAATCGATCTGATTCTATCTCTGTTCCTTCCGTTTGAAGAAAGGAAGGATCCCAAAGAATCGATCTTTCTTTTTGAATATTTGACAATGCATTCCGTACCTTGCTAAAAAACCGATCCTTGTTTACCAACCACACATTGTCTAACCAAATCAAATTATCTCTCGATACGTTCCTCAAAAAATCCGATTCGTGCTGATTCTTTCCCCAACTAACGAAGAGATCTTGGTGGAATTGCCACATATGAAATTGAGCACAATTTTGCAAAGAAATATCCCACTTGTTTCTCGAGAAGAGATGGGAAACATGCTCAATATAATTTGATTGAATAGTTGCCTCAGCTCCTTGTTGTTTGAAGAACCCCCCCCCTTCAATTGGTCTTTTTTCACGAAAAGCAGACATGAGATAACAAATCAAGTCTTTCCCTAAGACTTCGAATAGCTGTCCCGAATTCAAGTTGAGTATGTTTCGCTTCTTCCTCGGAGAAAGACGATCAAACAATTCCCAATCATGGTCCTTGCGGATCATATCATCCGTATAGGATAAAAAAAGAAACTCCAGATATTTGCTATCTTTCTCTTTGAATGAGATCTCAATTCCAACTACGGTTTTATTAGATACCTTACAACTAGAATCCCTCTTTTTTCCGATCCGGTTCCTCCACCACCGCGAACCCCGGTTAGATTCAGGCATGATACACTTTTTATTTATTGGGAGAACCCAAGTACTCTCTTGCGAATTCATGAAACAACTCTCAGAAATATTTTTCCCTTTTGGAAGATACAGGGGCGAAACAATCAACCTATTGATATTGCAAGACCAAAAAGATTCTTCCAATGTCTCATTTCTGGGTCCAATGGAATTCATAGGTATAGGAAGAAGCCCCATCAAATAGAGATTTTTTCTTTCGACAATCTTTCGATTGTTAATACGAGATATAAGGACCGCTACTACAAGCAGTATTATACCTTTGATCGTGAAATATCGATTGCTTCTTGAACCCTGTGAATCACGTGAAAGTAGGATACTCCAAATTCGGGGGTCAAAGAGTTTCATAAAACGTTCTTGGTGGAAAAGAATGTGAGTGAAAGATCCCACTGAATCGAATTTGGTCCATGAATCTAAGAAATAGTGAGAATTCTTGATCTCTCTCAATATCTCTCTCAATTCGAAGATCCAGGATTTGAATTGATGTCCTCTCATTGATTCCTCCTAAAGATTTCATTTCAATTGGAATTTGGTTATTTACGATGTACGATGATCCCTGTTAAGCATCCATGGCTGAATGGTTAAAGCGCCCAACTCATAATTGGCAAATTCGTAGGTTCAATTCCTGCTGGATGCACGCCAATGGGAACGTTCAATAAGTCTATTAGAATTGGCTCTGTATCAATGGAATCTCATCATCCATACATACCGAATTGGTATGGTATATTCATACCATAACATATGAACAGTAAGAACTAGAATTCTTATTGATACTGGAACTCATAGGGAAGAAAATGGATTTATGGATGGAATCAAATATGCAGTATTTACAGAAAAAAGTATTCGGTTATTGGGGAACAATCAATATACTTCTAATGTCGAATCAGGATCAACTAGGACAGAAATAAAGCATTGGGTCGAACTCTTCTTTGGCGTCAAGGTAATAGCTATAAATAGTCATCGAGTCCCGGGAAAGGGTAGAAGAATGGGACCTATTATGGGACATACAATGCATTACAAACGTATGATCATTACGCTTCAACCAGGTTATTCTATTCCACCTCTTATAGAGAAAAGAACTTAAAGCAAAATACTTA